GATATCAAGTTTCAATTTTAAAGGGCTCGCCTTATTTCCAGATTACAAAGAAGAAAAAGAAGAAAAAATGGATTTAGAGCTGTTCCAAATTCTAAAATTTGTATTTGATCCAGTTCTAGCGAATTCAAAAAATAAAACAATTAGAAATAATTCTACTGGAATAAAAGAAATAAATAAACAAGTTCCTCATTGGTCATACAAATTAATTGATGATTTGGAACAACAAGAGAAAGAAAATGAAGAAAACATAACGGAAGATTCTGAAATTCGTTCACGAAAAGCCAAACGTGTAGTAATTTTTACTGATAATCAACAAAATACAGCTACTTATACTTATAATAATACCAAAAATACAACGAATTTTGACCAAATAGACGAAGTTACTTTGATCCGTTATTCACAACAATCAGACTTTCGTCGAGACATAATAAAAGGATCCACGCGAGCACAAAGACGCAAAATAGCTATTTTTGGGCTGTTTCAAGCAAATGCGCATTCTCCCGCTTTTTTGGACAGAATAGACAAATCTCTTTTTTTTTCTTTTGATATTTCCGAAATGATAAAAACAATGTTTATAAATTGGATGTGTAAAAACGCAGAATTCACAATTTCAGATTATACAGAGAAAAAAACAAAAGAAAGTAAGAAAAAAGACAGAAATATAAATAAAATAAACGTATAGGCTTTTTCTTTGACAAAAGTATAATTGAGAGGCTAAATATATAGATATAGTAAAGAACAATTTTGTTTTGAACAAAAAATGTCTTTCACATCCAACTAGAATAATAAATAACTTCTTTATTATGGCAGTTCCAAAAAAGCGTACTTCTAGATCAAAAAAGCGTATTCGAAAAAATATTTGGAAAAAAGGGGGGTATTGGGCAGTATTGAAAGCTTTTTCATTAGCGAAATCTCTTTCTACGGGTAATTCAAAAAGTTTTTTTGTGCAACAAACAAAAAATCAAAGCGTGGAATAATCTGATTTGACTTGACATGAGAAAAAGTCTAATTTCGTTTATTGTTTATAATTTCTAATTCTAATATAAAATAGAAATAAAATAGAAATATAAGAAATATATATAATATAAATAGAATAATAAAAAGAATATAAAATATATAAAAAAGATTTCCATTCTTTTTTGATGTTTTGCTTTGAACTAATCAATATTAAATTGCACTCCTTTTGCTTTTTTCATATGTAGAATAAAGAATTTGTTTTTCTACTGAATTCTCCATTTTTTGCACAAAAAGAAAAAAAAAGAAGACACAAAGTTTCACCTTTCTTTTTATTGTTTTTATTGATAGGATATTTTATCATTTTCTGGATGGGGATTATTATTTGAATTTTATTTTCCCCATCGACCCATTTGTCACAATCACAATACTAAACATTCATAAGTTTTGTCTTTTTTATACTATTTGATTTTATACTATTTGAATAGAAAAGAAGAATTCTAAGACCTTTAGTCAAAAAAATGGACCGTTAAAATAATTGATTAAGTTTAAAAGTTTTAACTTGCTTAACAATTATTATATTATTCTAAATTACTATATAGATATAGAATCAATTCTTTGTTGCTTTCAATCTAATTACTAAAAAAAGCACCTTTTATGTTTAGTTTTATCTTTAGAAAAAAATGTGTCAATTTTGAATGATCGACTTTATGCTTGATGCTTGCGCTTGAAATTTGAATGGATCAAAACATATATTAATTTTTAAATTAGATAATAGTTTTTTATTATTAACTGAATTTCGCTTCATTAATTTGAATGTTTCAAAAAAAATAGATTACATGGAATTGACTCCTTCAAGCTCGACGATTAAATAAAAATAGATTATTATGATTTCGAGCAAGCCGCTATGGTGAAATCGGTAGACACGCTGCTCTTAGGAAGCAGTGCTCGAGCATCTCGGTTCGAGTCCGAGTGGCGGCATAACATCCTGTAATTTTCAAAAGGATACAAAAAATCCTATAATGAATTCAATTCCTGATTTAGAATTATTTATAATTGAGGAGCCTTTTAATTTAGAATTTAATAATTGAATTCTAAATTTTTATAAAATTTGAATTTTATGATATTTTCAACTTTAGAACATATATTAACTCATATATCTTTTTCCGTCGTGTCACTTGTAATTACAATTCATTTGATAACTTTAGTAGTCGATGAATTCGTCGAACTATATGATTCGTCAGAAAAGGGCATGATAACTACTTTTTTCTGTATAACAGGATTATTAATTACTCGTTGGATTTTTTTAAGACATTTCCCATTAAGTGATTTATATGAATCATTAATCTTTCTTTCATGGGCTTTTTCTATTATTCATATGGTTCCGTATTTTAAAAAACATAAAAATTATTTAAGCGCAATAACCGCCCCAAGTACTTTTTTTACACAAGGGTTTGCCACTTCAGGTCTTTTAACTAACACGCATCAATCCAAAATCTTAGTGCCCGCTCTCCAATCCCAGTGGTTAATGATGCACGTAAGTATGATGATATTGGGCTATGCAGCTCTTTTGTGTGGATCATTATTATCAGTAGCATTTATAGTAATCGCATTTCGAAAAATCATAAGAATTGTTGATGTTGATAAAAGCAAGAATTTATTAAAAAATTCATTTTCCTTTAGTGAGATACAATATATGACAGAAAGAAAGAACGTTTTAAGAAATATTTCTTTTCTTTCTTTTAGGAATTATTACATGTTTCAATTGATTCAACAATTAGATGACTGGGGTTCTCGTATTATAAGTATAGGGTTTCTTTTTTTAACCATAGGTATTCTTTCGGGAGCAGTCTGGGCTAATGAAGCATGGGGATCATATTGGAATTGGGACCCCAAGGAAACTTGGGCATTTATTACGTGGACCATATTCGCAATTTATTTTCATACTCGAACAAATAAAAATTTGGAGGGTTTAAATTCCGCAATTGTCGCTTCTATCGGTTTTCTTCTAATTTGGATATGCTATTTTGGAGTTAATTTATTAGGAATAGGACTCCATAGTTATGGTTCATTTACATTAACAATTAATATCTAATTGAATTGAAGAAAGGAAAGGGTCTGACGAATGCAACTCTATAGGACCGAAAAGCATATATACAAGAAGTTTCGGGTAAGCCGCTGAGAACTTTTTGAATCAAGTAATATGATGATTCAAAAAGTTCTCACAAATGCCATGCCAAAAAATTGAGTTACAATTCGATTTTTTGTACTTACAATTAAGAGACGAAAAAAGAAGTTTTTTTCCTTGTATAACATAACGATTTTTAAAAATTAAAAATCATAGGATTTCTTTTTTATTTTGAGTTTTATTTAGAAAAACTATCTATAAAAATAATTAGATAGAAGAGCTTCGACTCTGTCAACTGATAATGAGAAAAGGAAATCTGGATAAATACCAATGCCTATTACAGGCAGAAGGATGGAGATCGAAACAAAAAACTCCCTCGGTCCAGAATCAAAAAAATAAGAGTTTGGGGCATTAAACAGCTTGTATCCATAAAACATCTGGCGTAACATAGATAATAAATAAATAGGAGTTAATATCATTCCAACTGCCATTCCAAAAGTAATTCCTATTTTTGACATTAAAAGATATTTTTGGCCGGCAATTATTCCAAAAAATACTGCCAATTCCGCAAAAAACCCGCTCATGCCCGGTAATGCAAGGGAAGCTAGTGATAAGATACTGAATGTCGTGAATATTTTTGGCATTAGTGTAGCCATTCCACCCATTTCGTCAAGATACACACGACGTATTCTATCATAACTCGTTCCTGCTAAGAAAAAAAGTGCAGCGCCAATAAACCCATGTGATATTATTTGTAAAATGGCCCCATTGAGTCCCATATCACTTATAGAGCAAATTCCTATAATTATGAAACCCATATGAGATACAGAAGAATAGCCTATTCTTTTTTTTGAATTTCGTTGACTAGGAGATGTTGAAGCTGCATAGATTATTTGCACGACGCCTACTATTATCAACCAGGGAGAAAAGATAGAATGAGCATGGGGTAATAATTCCATATTGATTCGAACCAACCCATACGCCCCCATTTTTAATAAGATTCCGGCTAGAAGCATACAAGTACTGTAATGTGCTTCCCCATGGGTGTCCGGTAACCATATATGTAAGGGTATAATCGGTGATTTGACAGCAAAAGCAATAAAAAATCCAATATAAAAAAAAAATTTCTAGCACCACAGGATATGATTGATTGGCTGATGTTTCAAAATGGAATCTTGGTCCATTGGAACCATATAAAGCGATACCCAAGGCTCCCATTAATAAAAAAACGGAACCCCCGGCAGTATACAAAATAAACTTTGTAGCTGAATACAGACGTTTCTTTCCCCCCCACATGGATAGAAGTAGATAAACGGGAATTAATTCTAACTCCCACATGATAAAAAAAAGCAAAAGATCTTGAGAAGAAAATAATCCTATTTGACCACTATACATTGCTAACATCAGAAAATGGAATAATCGGGAATCCCGAGTAATTGGCCGAGCCGCTAAAGTAGCTAAAGTGGTGATAAATCCTGTCAGTAAAATAGGGCTTAAAGAAAATCCATCTATTCCCAATCTCCAGTAAAAATAAAAAAATTGGATCCATTTATAATCTTCTGTTAATTGGATTAATGGGTCGTCCAATTGGAAATAATAAGAGAACGCATAAGTCATTAAAAGAAGTTCTAAAATACATATAAATTAAGTATACCACCTAATTACCTTATTTCCTCTATGGGGGAAAAGGAAAATTAAGGAACCCGCAGATATCGGTAAAACTACAAATATTGTTAACCAAGGAAAAGAATTCGTGGTAAAGGCAAGATACGCTTGGACTAGAAAAACCCGTGCTCGAAAATAGAATATATATTTATTTTGTATTTTCGAGTACGGGTTTTTGTCGGTAAACAAAAAATCAAATGTATTCAAGTGGACTTTTCTGAAAAGTATCAATAAGATAGACCCATACTTCGGGTTGTTTCATGCCATAAATAAACTCGAACGCTCAAGAAATCTGTTGGACAGGCGGATTCACATCTCTTACAACCAACGCAGTCTTCTGTTCTTGGAGCAGAAGCGATTTGCTTAGATTTACACCCATCCCAAGGTATCATTTCTAATACATCTGTGGGGCAGGCTCGGACACATTGAGTACACCCTATACATGTATCATAAATCTTTACTGAATGCGACATTGGATTTCTAATTTTTTTAACGTCATAAAATTTCAATCTAGTAAATTTCTAAATGAGTCATCATATATTTAGATACCAGACGAATCAATGATTTATCATAATTTTTCTATTGAATTCTGGGTTGACTCGTGCGATAGAGCCAGGATACTTGAATTTCGTACGTTTTCGCAAACATGATCGAATAAGTTACGTATCATACATGCCAACTCGAATTAATGAATATGAAAATTATATTCTATATGATTAATCCTACTTATTCAACAAATTCGATTGATTAATACAGGCCGATTTTCTATTACGAAAAATTGACGAAACAATAGCCGGTCCAATAGCTGCTTCGGCGGCTGCAATAGCTATAACAAAAATTGAAAAAATATTTCCTTTTAATTGGCGACTATCAAAAAAATCAGAAAATGTTACGAAATTTATATTAACTGCATTCAGTATAAGTTCAAGGCACATAAGAGCTCTAACCATATTTCTACTCGTGATCAACCCATAGATACCGATAGAAAATAAATAGGCACTCAAAACAAGTACATGTTCGAGCATCATTGACGAATTCCTTATCAATTTCGATTTATTTCAATATGAACAATAATTCAACATCAACAGATTGGGTTGAAGAATATCACAAGTACAGAACAAAGAAATATATGGACAATAGAATAAAAGAATTTATACATAAATACTCTTTAACTTTAAATAGAATTGAATGAAAGAAAATAAATGTGATGATATGATTTATTACTGACGAGCCGCAGCAATCGCACCTATCAAAGCAACTAAAAGAATTATTGAAATGAATTCAAATGGAAGAAAAAAATCTGTTGATAAATGAATTCCAATTTGTTGACCATTATTTATTAAATCTTGTTCTATAATCTGATTTGTTTTTGTAGTCCAAATTATCCCGTACCATGACGTATCTGGAATAATAGTAATTAGTGAAATAAAAATACTTGTACAAATTAAGGAAGTAACTCCGTTTCCAACAGTCCAAAGATTCAAATCTTTGTAATATTCTGAACCATTCATGAACATCACGGCAAATAGAATTAAAACATTTATGGCTCCCACCTAAATAAGGAGCTGCGCAGCAGCTACAAAATGAGAGTTTGATAAAATATAGAATAAAGATATACAAACAAGAACCAATCCCAAGGAAAAGGCAGAGTAAATTGGGTTGGTAAGTAATACCACTCCTAGACCTCCTAATATAAGACCTAATCCCAGAAAAAATAAAAGAAAATCGTGTATTAGTCCAGGCAAACCCATTGCACGTAAAATAAGAGATAAAAAAATGGAATTGTTTTTTCATGAACTTATTGACCTGACCAGGAAAAACTTATTTATAATAGGTTCTAAACCCTAAGGGGTTTAAATTACTATAGGTGCCGCTATTGTACGAATCTCATTCTTTCTCGAAAAAGGCATTCTAAATTGAATTTTCGAAATAATTATGGATAGAATTACACATATATTAATTAATAGATTTTCACAAAAAAATGAAGCCGCGATGCAATTCTGACCAATCAATCAAGTCAATAGTTGGAATTTGTAATTTTTGTATTTATTGACCAAGAAAAATGAAAGAAACCCTATTGCATGCAGCCCTTTAGATCAAAACAGAATTTGAGTTTAATAATTAATTGTATTTTTTAATCAATCAAAAGGGTTTATCTATTTTTTCTAGTTGAATTAAAAATTGTTCGAATTGTATAATCGTCAACTACTGACATTGGTAAACGACCTAAAGCAATTTGATTATAATTCAATTCGTGACGATCATAAGTGGAAAGTTCATATTCTTCAGTCATTGATAAACAATTTGTTGGACAATACTCAACGCAATTGCCACAAAATATACAGATTCCGAAATCAATACTGTAATTAAGCAACCGTTTCTTTCGAATGTCAGTTTCCAATTTCCAATCAACAACAGGTAGATTTATAGGGCATACGCGAACACATACTTCACAAGCAATGCATTTATCAAATTCAAAATGGATTCGACCGCGGAAACGCTCCGATGTGATTAATTTTTCATAAGGATATTGAATAGTTACAGGTAAACGATTTGCATGGGATAAGGTAATCATGAAACTTTGACCAATATACCGTGCAGCTTGTATGGTTTGTTGCCCATAATTCATGAACCCAGTTACCGTGGGAAACATATCGTGAATTTTTATGAATGATTTTATATTTGTTTTTTCTCTTATTTGAATTTGAAGACAAGTCATGAATATAGAAAAATATTCCCTTTTTTATTCTTTTATAGTGAAAGGAGTTGGAAAGAGGTTGTTAATAAGAGATTGCCGAGAGAAATAGGTAAAAGAAATTTCCATCCAAGATTTAAAAGTTGGTCCATTCTTAGTCTAGGTAAAGTCCATCTTGTTGTGATAGGAATGAACAAGAACAAATAAGTTTTAACCAATGTAATAAAGATACCAATTGTTGTTCCAAAAACTACACCTATTTTATTTGTTTCGAAAGGCTTAGAAACGAATATATACGGAATAGAGATATTCCAACCGCCAAAGTAAAGAACTGTTACAAATAATGAAGAAACTAATAAATTTAGATAGGAAGCAATATAAAATAAACCAAATTTGATACCTGAATATTCGGTTTGATAACCTGCTACTAATTCTTCTTCTGCTTCTGGTAAATCAAAGGGTAATCTCTCACATTCTGCTAGAGAAGAAATAAAAAAAATGATAAATCCTATAGGTTGACGCCACAAATCCCACCCTCCAAAACCCGATTTTGATTGTGCCTCAACTATATCAACTGTACTTGAACTGTTAGCTAATCATAGTCGGTGATAACATCACTGTTCCCATCGCTATTCCAGAACCGTACATGAGATTCTCACCTCATACGGCTCCTCAAAGGCCATAAATAAATTGAAGGACCGGGTCGTCTTATTTATTTTGCTATATTTGTAGGATATATAGGATCAAAATAAATCTATCGATGTTCCAAAATTCGCGCAATGAAATTCTCTCTGTTATAATACTCGCAAAAAAGTACTTCTGAATTGATCTCATCCTTTAATTTGAATAATTTCAATTTTTCTTTCTTGAGTACTAACTTAAAAATTTTTCTTAAAAATTTTTCAATAAAATACTCTTATACTCTTTCTAATTTATTTTTATAATTTATTAAAAATCTTTTTTGTAAAAATACGAAGAGATATTTCAACCCATTTTTTTCGATTACGAAAAATAATTAGATATTCCGAAGTATGATACAAATTCCATCTATATGAATATGGATATAGGAAAAAAGAAGAAAAAAGATTGATTTTTTATTGTATATTGTAATTAGATATTAGATTCTTTCTTTCGTTCCTATTCTTCTTTCTGAAAAAAAAGAAAAAAAGGGGGGGATTAAACATGGGAAAGGATTATTTCGTTCCTGATAGTCATTTCTTTAATCCGTGGACAGGAGCATACTCTGGATCGGAATCATGGGGAGTACTGCCTGATCATTTCTACCAACTTACAGCCCCAATTAATATACTTTTCTATTTAGATTCTGCAGAAATATCTTTTAGATAGATAATTTTTTAAATCTCTATTACTAATCCTTTGTGTATCTTGGTGTTCCTAACCATCCACTCATTTTTGCCCAATCACCTGTTAGCATTATGGTAATACATATAAATTAAATGCTAGTGAAAACTCAATAAGGTTGATCTTTTAAGCCCGCTTCAAGTTAGGTTGACTAATCAACCACTCTTGGGACAAATAGTCTTCTTTTCTTATGTTTATTTCTGTTTTACTCTTGTACATAGGAAATGAGTCTTCATTTTTTTACTGCAAATTAATTGACAAGTTGTTTGTTTTCTTTCACGTTGTTTTCTTTCACGTTGTTTTCTTTCACTCATATAACTATCCAATTTAGTTCATTAACCCAAATGATGAATAAAAAATGAAGATATCTATTCAATGGATTTCGCCTTCTTTCTAAAAAGAAAGAAATAGGGAAAGGTTTATGATTCAACGAATCACACGTAGAGATATGGATAACACACAAAGAGTTAATGGTATTTCATAACTAATCGATTGAGCAGCAGCTCGTAGACCACCTAAAAAGGAATATTTATTATTTGATCCATATCCTGACATAAGAAGTCCAATAGGAGCAATACTTGAAATGGCAATCCATAAAAAAACGCCAATATTTAGATCAGTTAAACCAAGGTGATAGCCAAAAGGAATTACTGAATAGCTTAATAGAGTTGATATGACTGCTATGGATGGTCCGATACTAAATAAACGAGTATCCCCCCTAGAGGGAAAAAGATTCTCTTTAAAAAGCAGTTTTGTTCCATCCGCTAGAGCTTGAAGAACTCCTAAAGGACCGGCATATTCAGGCCCAATACGTTGTTGTATCCCTGCAGATATTTCTCTTTCTAACCATACAATTACCAGTATGCCTATCGTGATTCCCAATACAAGAGTCAAAATCGGGACAAACACCCATATAATTCCATAGACCCCCTTTAAGGATGCTAATCTAGAAAAAGAATTGATAGCGTGTACCTCTGTTGTATCGATTATCATTTCAACGGTCAACTTCTCCCATAATGATATCTATACTACCTAGTATTGTCATAATATCGGCCAATTTCATTCTTTTAACTAATTCAGGAAGAATTTGCAAATTGATAAAACCCGGCGGGCGAATTTTCCATCTCCAAGGAAAACCGCTCTGATCCCCTATCAGAAAAATCCCCAATTCTCCTTTTGGGGCTTCGACTCTCACATAAAGTTCTTGTTTCGGTAATTCAAAAGTAGGAGAAGTTTTTTTACTAATGAATCGATATTCGAAATGGTTCCATTCCGGATCCCTTTCAAAACGTCGGGTTTCTAAATTCTCATAGGGCCCCCCCGGAATTCCTTCCAGAGCCTGTTGAATAATTTTTATAGATTCCATCATTTCACCAATTCGGACTAAATAACGAGCTAATGAATCTCCTTGTTTTTGCCACTGGACTTCCCAATCCAATTCGTCGTAACACGCATAACGATCAACTTGACGAAGATCCCATTGTACTCCGGAAGCTCGTAACATTGGTCCTGATAAACCCCAATTTATTGCTTCTTCTGCACCAACAATACCTACTCCTTCAACTCGTTCTAAAAAAATAGGATTTCGCGTAATAAGTTTTTGATATTCAGCAACTCCTGTTAAAAAATAATCGCAAAAATCCAAACATTTATCTATCCATCCATGAGGTAGATCGGCCGCTACTCCCCCGATACGAAAAAAATTATGCATCATTCTCATACCGGCGGCAGCTTCGAATAAATCATATACGAACTCTCTTTCTCTAAAAATAGAAAAGAAAGGAGTCTGTGCACCAATATCTGCCATAAAAGGACCAAGCCATAACAAATGAGAAGCTATACGACTCAATTCCAACATAATTACTACGACTCAATTCCAACATAATTACTCTGATATAGCTAGCTCTTTTAGGCACTTGAATATTTCCTAACAGTTCTGGACCATTTACTGTTATTGCTTCTGTGAACATAGTAGCCAAATAATCCCAGCGTGTTACATAGGGCAAATATTGTATAATTGTTCGATTTTCCGCAATTTTTTCCATCCCTCTGTGTAAATAACCTAATATTGGTTCACAGTCAATAACATCTTCACCGTCTAGAGTAACGATGAGTCGAAGAACACCATGCATTGATGGGTGGTGGGGACCCATATTTACTATCATAAGGTTTTTTCGTGTAGCTGATACATTCATAGGGGTTTCCTCGATCCATTTTTTCATGAATTACTGAAAACAAAAAACAAAAAGAAGTTCATATTAAGATTTAATAAATCATTCATATTAAGATTTAATAAATCAAATAATTCAAAAAAAAACTCTTCACATTAACGAGTTTTTGACTCCCGAATATCCAACCGGCTAATTAATTCTTTATAACGTACTTTATTTTTCTTTGCTAAATAAGACAGCAGCCGTTGCCGTTTTCCTAGAATTTTTCGCAAACCTCTCTGAGATAAATAGTCTTTTCTATGCAATTCCAAATGTGAAGTAAGTCTTCGTATCTTATTAGTGAAACTTACTATTTGAAATTCAACGGATCCTTTGTTTTCGTCTTTTTCTTCTTGTGAAATAACTGAAATGAATGAATTTTTTACCATAAAATAACCCACCCCTTTTTAATTTGAATTAATTTGAATTAAGATTTTTTTCTTTTTATTGATCAGTAATAATAAAAAAATGTATTAAAATGAAATTAAATATAAATAATTAAATAATAATGTTAGTTCATTTGAATTTGATATACACAAAAATCTTTACTTTGTTAGTAACTTGAATTACTAATTCAAAATTCAAAATTTTGTCAAATAAAATTTCAATTTTAAAATTTATCATTCCAATTTTTTTGAATTTTTTTATAATGAAAAGTCAAAAAATTCCATTGATTCATTTCTAGATCGAATATCCTATGGGATGTATGAAAAATGCATCCTTACAATTACAAAATTTCAACCGTGGATATATACATATACTTGCCATACTGAACCGACTGGCATTATTAGTATCGAACCAATAACGATTCATACAAGCTAAATCTTCTAATCGAAAATTGGGCCAAAGAAAAAATTTGAATTTAATTAGTTTCTTTTTATCTCTATCAAAATCTTTGCTTTTATCAAAAACGGGACTGCAATTTTGTATGTTATTACCATTGCAAATTTCGGTATTTATATGAATATTGTTTTTATTTTTAAAATTGAAAGAAATTAGAATTCTTAATTCTCTACGACGTTTCGGGGATAAAATATTTTCGGGAACAAGTAAATCATAACCATTTTTGTCTCTATTTCCAATTAGACTTTGATGCTTTTCACTAGAAATAGACTCGATTTGATTTCTGTATTGTTGATTAATTTGTTGTTTGTTCTTATAAACAAATAAGATACTTGCAGTTTGATACAAAAGAAATTGTCCATCATTTTTTACCGACAGACGCAGGGGTTCGATAATAAATATTTTCTTTTTCATCAATTCTGTAAGAGTTAAATCTTTCTGAACTATCATAATATTCAGACTTATTTCTTGCCTTTTAATAGAAGATATCAAAATGTCTCGTGGATTTGTCAGTCTAAGCAGGAGACAATATACTTTGATATTATTGATTATTTTTTGATTTAAAGAAGCAGTCCATCTTAATTGAAAACATAAATATCGTTTTAGGAAGAAATCAAGTTCTACTTCTGTATGACTTTTGTTTTGCTTTTTATGTCTATGTTTTTTCATACCTAATCCCATATAATCTTCTTCAATATCTTTTTTTTGATTTTCGAAAATTGATCCAAAGTCCACCTTGTCTTCGGATTCTTTTTCTTCGTGATTTCGATTCTCTAATTCAATAATTTTGTTTTCATTCGACGATATAGATATAAAAAGATCACCATTCTTCTTATCGTCGATTTTCTTATTTTTACTAACATTTTCATTTCTATGAAAATTTAAAAGAAGAAATTGGATTGGTATCGCCCACGGTTTTATCTTATATGTGTTGTAAAGTATCACAAATTTTCGAAAGAACCAAAGTTCAAAATTTGATATGAAACCGTTTTGTATTTCTTCATTCATTCCCATCCAATCAAAAAGGTTTTTTTTTTGATTGGATGAATTGACTTCGTGATCTTGGTGAATTGAAATAAAAAAAAGATTTTTTTTATCAATTTTATCAACTATTTGATACTTAGTAGTCTTAGTATTTTTTTTATCTTCGCTTCCGGTGGTATCGATCCAGGATTCAATCTCGACCTTCTTTCTAAGACAAAAATTGATAATTTTCCAATCAAAATATTTTCTATCTGGGCTTTTCTCCATCTCCATATTGATAATATCATTTTCCGCTAGATAATTATTGATAGGAATACCTTCTAATATGTCGAAAAAGTTACTTTTATTTGTGTTATAATTATAAGAAATCTTTTGTTTATTATTTATTTGTAATGGTGATCCATAAATATATGAGTCCTTCTTATTTTCATAATTAATAGATTTATATGATAAAATATTATATCTATAGTGTTTTTTAAAATTATCTTTTTGATTCGGTAATGAGTCTGCCTCAAAATCATTTTGTTTTTCGTAATGAATTAATTGGCCTTTTTCATATAAATTCCATTTGTTTAATTTTTTGTTTTGAACCATAGACTGTTGGTGTTGATTGATTCGATTTCGCCATTTTTGTGGTATTAATCTAGACCATCTAATCTGAGATAAATCGTATTTATAGTGATAATGACTCCTTAACCAGCTTTTCCATTGATTCATTTGATTCATTACATAATTTCTAACATTTTTTTCTTTTAATTCTAAATTAAATAGCCCTTGGGCTCTAAAATCATTTTTTATTTCATTCTTTAGAAAAAGTCCATGATATTGAAGGATAGATCTTAATTTATATAAGTGAATAATTTGGATTTGTGATAATTTGTAAAATACATACGCTTGTGATAAGGAGGATATATCACAAAGAATCTGTGAATTCTTATTAATAATAGCAATATTGCTATTATTAAGTGACTTTTTTATATTTATAATCGAAATAAAGTGAATTGTTTTTTGATTTGTTTTATCCATTTTTTTGTGATTTTTTTCATTATTGTAAATGTATTTAGTAAGAATTTTTTTTGTTGATTCAAGAAAAAGCTGTGCATTGATCCTTGGAATATTAATGATACCTAAAAAGATATCTATGTATATCCTTTCAATCCAAATTTTTATAAAAAAATGGAATTTATGCGCTAATCGAGTATTTCTTCTTTTTAATATCTGTGAAATATTTTTTGATGATTTTAATGTTTTAGCATTATAACTTATTTTGTTAGGACTAATATTTATTTCCGAGGTTAGATTTTTTTTTTCCTTTTCTTTTGAAATTTTTTCTATTTGATTTAGGATTATCTTTCGTCTAGCGGAAAGATCTTTCATTTTTTTTTCTGTCAGTGAAAAATTTGTCCAAACCATAGATCGCATTGGGGTAGACAATTTCTGACCCGTCCAATTATTTTTATTGATTAGCGAATCTTTTTCTTTTTTAGTTGCATTCAATTCATATACTTCTTTAATTCCAGATAATAGAATTCCGTTTCTTTTTGATTTTGAAAATTTGTTTATTATGTCTTTTCGAAATAAAATGTTTTTGATGACCCAGTTTGTTTTTTCTTTTGATAAATTTATAAATAATTTTCTTCTTTCTTCTAAAATTCTTATAATTCGAAAACACTTTTTTTTCATTTTCCTAATTTTTTTTTCAAGTTTTTTAAAGATGGGTTCAAAAAGTGAAGGCCGTTTTCGGGGAAAACCAAAAGGCAGTTCAGCTTCCATTCCAAAAACTGTTAAAAAACAAAAAGAATTTTTTTGTGCTTTCTTTTTCATTGGATCTTTATGAGCGAATTTTAACTTAGATCTGTGCCAAGGTTTTAGACGAAAAGGAAATAGGATCTTTATTTGAATCCCGTCTGTTAACCAATTTTTCGGAAATTCTTTTTCTGATAATTGAACTCCACTATAGGTGCATTTAATATGCATTTCTCGACTCCAATTCTTTAAATCCTCCGACCATTCGGGAATTTGAAAAAAGAGTATACGAATAAAATTTTTAGCTATTATTAATGAAGGTAATATAATATATTTTCTAAGAATCGATTGGATTACTAAAAGACACCCTCTTACTACTTGAGCAAAAAAAATGCTATCCCAGGCTTCAGCTA